AATCAAATCTCCCCAAGTAGGATTCGAACCTACGACCAATCAGTTAACAGCCGACCGCTCTACCACTGAGCTACTGAGGAACAACGGGTGATTCGATCTCATAAAGTTCAACTACCGTTCTCAACCCACGAACAATATGAGTCCGAAGCTTCCTTCGTAACTCCCGGAACTTCTTCGTAGTGGCTCCGTTCCATGCCCATTTCATAGGGAACCTCAAAACGGCTCTATTTCATTATACATTATATTATAAAATATCATTAAAAATTTATAAATATAAAATTTTATATCTATTATTTCATTTTTATGACTATTCTTCATTTTTGTTATTTAACATTTTTTTGACTATATTAACTATTATTAATTAACCATTGTTTCTAACTATTAGTTACATTATTTAATAGTAGTTTTAGTTATATTATTTAAAAATTATTTATTATTTTAATTTATTATAAAAATAAAAGAAAATAAAATTATAAAAATAAAAGAAAATAAAACAAAAATATATAGAAAATATAAATTTATAAGTTACATTTTCATTTTCAGTTTAGTGAATATGTTATATTTGTGTATTTATGAATGTATTATATTTGTTTAGTGAATATACATGTAATAAAACTTTATTTTAAAATGAACTTTATTTTAAAATGAAAATAAAATGAAAATATTATAATATTTTATTTTATATATTATATATTTATATTAATATAATATTAATATAAATATATAATATTAATATAAAAAATAAAAAGAAAATATAAAAATAATATAATAAAAAATAATATAATAACTATAATATAATAAATATATAAATATAATATAATAAATATATAATATAATAAATAATATAATATATAATATAATTATTAATATAAATATAATTATTAATATAAATATAATTAATATAATAATATAATTAATAATATAATTATGAGTATATAGTATATTATAATTATGAGTATATTATATATATAATATAATTATCAAAATATAATTATAAACTCAAAAACAGAAAACAAATTAATTTAATAAAAAGATTAATACAAAAGATAAATACAAAAAGAGATAAGACGAGATTCGTCCGCCCCCTACTAAATATTTAATTACTTCACCATAGAGTCTATATGAAAGTTTCAAAATCATCATATAATGATCGATAAATTGCAATACAAAAGAAAAGGAGGAGGTTTGTGATGATTTTGAAATTATTTCTATTAGATAATCCATTATCCTTATGCATGAATATAATTAATTCCGTTGTTATAGTTGGACTTTATTATGGATTTATGACCACGTTCTCCATAGGGCCCTCTTATCTCTTCCTTCTTCGAGCTTGGGTTATGGAAGAAGGAACCGAAAAACAGATATCAGCAACAACCGGTTTTATTATGGGACAGCTTATGATGTTTATATCAATCTATTATGCGCCTCTGCATTTAGCATTGGGCAAACCTCATACAATAACTGTCCTAGTTCTACCATATCTTTTATTTCATTTCTTCTGGAGCAATAAAAATAACTTTTTAGATTGCGGATCCACTACTAGAAATTCAATACGTAATTTCAACATTCAATGTACATTCTTGAATAATTTGATTTTTCAACTATTCAACCATTTTTTTTTACCAAGTTCAACACTAGCCAGATTAGTCAACATTTATATGTTTCGATGCAACAACAAGATGTTATTTGTAACGAGTAGTTTTATTGGTTGGTTAATTGGTCACATTTTTTTTATTAAGTGGGTTGAATTTGTTGTATTATGGATACGGCAAAATCATTCCATTCAATCTAATAAGTACCCTCTTTTTGAATCGATAAATTCTCTGGCTCGAATCTTTAATATTCTCTTATTTATCACTTGTGTATACTATTTAGGCAGAATGCCTTTCCCTATTATTACTAAAAAATTCAAGGAAACCTCAGTAACGGGGGAACACGGAGAAAATGAGGAAGAAAGCGACATAGAAAAAACTTCGGCCCGAAAAGAAACTAAAGAGGACAAAGAGGGATCCGCCGAAGAAAAAAAGGATCCGTACAAAATAAATGAAATGAACAAAATCCCCTCGAGTGGAAAAGAAAAAACAAAAACAAAGAATGAATTCCGCTTTAACCTTAAAGAGACGTACTATAAGGCTAAGGCTAGCCCGGTTTACGAGGACTCTTATCTTAATAGGTATCGAGAACAAGAACTTTTGGAGTTAGAAAGTAAAGAAGACAAAAGCCCTTTTGGGGTTGAAAAACCGCTTGTCACTTTTCTTTTCGACTGTAAACGATGGAATCGCCCATCTCGATATATAAAAAATGATCGATTTGAAAATGCTGTACGAAATGAAATGTCACAATATTTTTTTTATACATGCCCAAGTGATGGAAAACAAAGAATATCTTTTACATATCCGCCGAGTTTATCGACTTTTTCAGAAATGATAGAACGAAAGATATCTTTGTACACGACCAAAAAACTATCCCACGAGGATAATTATTGGGTTTATACTAATGAACAAAAAAAGAACACCTTGAGCAATGAATTAATAAATCGAATAAAAACTCTAGAAAAAAAAACAAGATCCCTTGTTCTAGACGTGCTCGAGAAAAGAACCATATTATGCAATGATGAAAATGAAAAGGAATGCTTGCCTAAAATGTACGATCCTTTTTTAAACGGACCATATCGCGGAAAAATCACAAAATTATATTCACGTTCAATCAGGAATGATTTAATAACTTCTACAGATAAAGATGCAATAACTTCTACAGATGCGGAGAAGCCCATAGAAATAGTCTGGATAAACAAAATTCACGGTCTACTTTCTAATGATTCAAAAAAAAAAGAATTTGAATATCAAAAGAATCTCTTTGATGGAGAATTTTTATCGACAAATATTGGTCATTCCTTAACCTCAAACGGCGAAGTCCCATTTGAATACCCACCCAGTCTTAATTTGAAAAACCTGTCTTTATTGGCAGAAGAAAAAAGAATTGATTCAGAAAAGCAAGCAAAATGTTTTCAATTGATATTCGATGTAGTTACAACCGATCACAATGATCAAACAATTATAAATAAAAATAATCAATTTTTTTTTCCTGAAATAGAAGAAATAAGAAAGGAGGTTTCTCGATGGTCATACAAATTGACCACCGACGATTTAGAAGAAGAAGAGGAAGAGGAAGAGGAAGAAAATGAAGAAGAATCGACGGAAGATTATGAAATTTGTTCAAGAAAAGCCAAACGTGTTGTAATTTATACTGATAAGGACGAAACTACCAATAGTATTAGTAATACTAGTGATATTGATCCAGCGCCAGCGGAAGAGGTGTCTTTGATACGTTACTCACAACAATCGGATTTTCGTCGGGATCTAATCAAAGGATCCATGCGGGCTCAAAGACGTAAAACAGTTACTTCGGAAATGTTTCAAGCAAATGTGCATTCGCCACTTTTTTTGGATCAAATAGACAAAACTTTTTTTCTCTCTTTTGACATTTCCGAAATGATGAATCTCTTTTTTAGGGATTGGATGGGTAGAGAATCGGAATTTGAATTTTTTGATTCTGAGTCTGGGGAGGAAGAGGCAAAAGAAAGAGAGAAAAAAAACAGTGAAAAAAGAGAGGAAAATGAACGTATAACAATATCAGAAACTTGGGATAGCTTTATTATTGCTCAAGCAATAAGAGGTTCAATGTTAGTAACCCAATCGATTCTTCGAAAATACATTGTATTGCCCTCATTGATAATAGCTAAAAATGTCGGCCGTATGTTATTATTCCAATTCCCCGAATGGTACGAGGATTTGAAAGATTGGAATAGAGAAATGCATGTTAAATGTACCTATAATGGTATTCAATTATCAGAAACAGAATTTCCAAAAGATTGGTTAACGGATGGTATTCAAATAAAAATTCTATTTCCTTTCCGTCTGAAACCTTGGCAAACTAAGGTACGATCCCATCATAGAGATACAATGAAAAAAGGGGGAAAAGGGGACAATTTTTGTTTTTTAACAGTCTGGGGAAGAGAAGCGGAACTCCCCTTCGGTTCTCCTCGAAAACAACCTTCTTTTTTTGAACCTATTTTAAAAGAGTTAAAAAACAAAATTATAAAAGTGGAAAAAACATTTTATCTTTCTCTAGTTCTAAAAGTTTTAAAAAAAACGAGAAAATTGTTTTTAAGGATTTCAAAAGAAAAAACAAGATGGGTTAACAAAATAGTTCTAGTTATAAAACGAATAATGAAAGAACTTGAAAAAATAAACCCCATTTTTTTATTTGGATTCGGAAAAGTAAAAATAGGTGAATCGGACGAAAATAGAAAAGATTCTATAATCAGTAATAAGATTACCGACGAATCGACCATTCGAATTCGATCCACGGATTGGGCAAAACGTTCACTTATAGAAAAAAAAATAAAAGATCTTGCTGATAGGACAACCACAATCAGGAATCAAATAGAACGAATCACAAAAGACAAGAAAAAAATAATTATAACTCCAGATATAAGTATTAGCTCTAACAAGACAAATTCCGCTGATAAAAATTCAGAATTGCAAAAACATATTTGGCAAATATTCAAAAGAAAGAGTACCCGATTAATACGTAAATTAGACTACTTTCTCAAATATTTCATTGAAAAAAAATACAGCGATATCCTTCTATGTACCATTAACATTCTTAGGACCAATGCACAACTTTTCCTTGAATCAACAAAAAAAATGATCAATAAATTCTTTGATGAAACAAATAAAAAAGGGATTGATCAAACAAATAAAAATACAATTCACTTTATTTCGACAATGAAAAAGTCGCTTTATAATAATAAAAATGCAAACCTTTATTATGACTTATCCTCTTTGTCACAAGCATATGTATTTTATACATTATCACAAATTCAAGTTAATAACAAATATTACTTGAAATCCGTACTTCAATATAACGGAATCTGTCTCTTTCTTAAAGATAGAATCCAAGATTTTTGTAGGACACGGGGACTATTTGATTCCACCTCAAAACATAAGAAATTTGATAAGTCTGGAATGAATAAATGGAAAAACTGGTTAAAGAATCATTATCAATACAATTTATCTCAATCTCAATGGTCTCAATTAGTACCACAAAAATGGAGAAATAGAGTCAATCAACGCTGTACAACTCAAAAAAAAAACTCAAGAATATTGGATTCATATAAAAAAAACCAATTACAATTAATTAATTACGTGAAACAAAATTATTACGGAATAGACTCATGGACAGGACAAAAAGAAAAATTTAAAAAAAATGACAAATATGATCTTCTAGCACATAAATATTTGAATTATGAGAGTGGAGGGGACTCATATATTTATGCATCGCCATCACAAGTAAACAGAGACAAAAGAATCCCATCTAATTTCAATACACAGAAAACACAGAAACCCGAATCATTTTATGTACTAGTAGATATAAATATTAGTGATTCTCTAGGAGAAGAATCTAGTCCATATGGAGAAAAATATCTAGATAGAAAATACTTTGATTGTAGAATTCTCCGGTTTTGTTTTAGAAAAAGTTTATATATGGATGCTTGGACTAATATGCATGTTGGTACCAAGATTAATAAAAATACTAAAGCTGAAACTAATAATTATCAAAAAATTTATAATAAAAATATTTATCCTCTCACGATTCATCAAAAAACAAAACCATTCAATAAAAGAAAAAAACTTTTTGATTGGATTTGGATGGGAATGAATAAAGAAAGGCTATATCGTCCTATATCAAATCTGGAATCTTGGTTCTTCCCAGAATTTGGACTACTTTATGATGCATATAAGCTTAAACCGTGGATTATACCAATCCAATTTCTTCTTTTAAATATTCATAGAGATAAGAATATTAGTCAAAATAAGAACATCAACGGAAATAAAAAAAAGGATCTTAATCTACGATCTAATAAAGAAGGATATTTTGAATTAGAAAATCAGAACCAACAAAAACTAAATCAACTAAATCAAAGAGATCTTGGATCAGATACACAACAAGATATACAAAAACAAAAGAAAAAAGAAGATGTTAAAAAAAATGACACAGAATCAACCATTAAAAAACGTGGAAAGAAAAAACAATTCAAGAGTAAGAAGAAAGCAGAACTAGATTTATTCCTGAAAAAATATTTTCTTTTTCAATTAAGATGGGATGATTCTTTGAATCAAAGACTGATCAACAATATAAAGGTATATTGTTTATTACTTAGACTGACAAATATAAGGGAAATTGCTATATCCTCAATTCAAAGAGGAGAAATGCGCCTAGACGTAATGTTGATTAAAAAAAATCTATCTCTTACAGAATTGATAAAAAGAAGAATATTTATTATTGAACCAGTTCGTTTCTCTAAAAAATGGGATGAAGAATTTTTTATATATCAAACCGTAGGTATTTCATTGATCAATAAGAGTAAACAACAAGCTAAAACTAATAAAAAATATATAAAAGAATTTGATAAGAGTCCTTTTGATAAATCTATTTCACAACATAGCACTATGTTTGTGAGTGAAGATAAAATAAATTATGATTTATTTGTTCCTGAAAATATTCTATCTACTAGACGTCGTAGAGAGTTGAGAATTCTAATTTGTTTCAATTCCTGGAAGGGGAATGCTGTAGACGTAGATAGAAATCTATTATTTTTCAATGAAAACGGCATAAGAAACTGTGGACAATTTTTGAAAAAGGACAAGCATTTTAACACAAATGCAAATAAAAACAAATTAATTAAATTAAAATTATTTCTTTGGCCCAATTATCGATTAGAGGATTTAGCTTGTATGAATCGGTATTGGTTTGATGCCAATAATGGTAGTCGTTTCAGTATGTCAAGAATACAGATGTATCCACAATACACTTCAGAATTTATTGATAGTATATTTAATATTTTTAAATTTTTAATTTAAATTATTTAAAATTTAAATTAAATTGAAATACTTAATATTTATTTATAATATCTTAATATTTATTTATAATATAATGAATGAATAAAAATAAAATACTATATCTATGTATATAATAATACTATTACTATATCTATATATATAATAATCTATATATATAATCTATATATATAATAAGTAATAGATTATTACTATTACTATATATAAAATGTAAAATATTACCGTATATCGTATATATTACCATATCATATATAAATACCATATCATATATAAATAAATATATATATTAATTATTTATATATTTATATATTAATTATATTATTTATATTATTTTATATATTAATTATATTATTTATATTATTTATATATTAATTATATAATATTTTAATATTTAATATTTTAATATTTATAAAATAGAATTTATATATAAAAAAAAAATTATAAATTATATTATATATATAAATGTGTAGTGTGTGGGTGAGGCGTTTGATATACAAAGTCCGAAAGATATACACATATGTTGTGTTATATTATGATACATGATACAAAATTTTATGGCTTGTCAACTAAATCCAGAAATAAATCGGCGAAATCTTCTTAGGTACAATACAAAGAAATCATTCCCTTTTTGGAATGCGGATTTGGAATGCAGAAATATATTAAACCTTTCTCTTTCTATCCAAATAAAATTTCAAATTAATAAATAAAAAATTAAAATTTTATTTGGATAGAAAAAAATCGTATATACAATTGTATATACAAGAGTAAGAGTAAACTCTCATTATTTTTTCTGATCAGTAAAAAAAAAAAATAGAAAATTCTTTTATGGTCAAAAATTCATTTATCTCAATTATTTCACAAGAACAAGAAGAAAAAGAAGAAAACAAGGGGTCCGCCGAATTTCAAGTATTCAGTTTTACCAATAGGATACGAAGACTTACTTCACATTTGGAATTGCATAAAAAGGATTTTTTATCCCAGAGGGGTTTACAAATAATTCTGGGAAAACGTCAACGGCTGTTGACGTATTTGTCAAAGAAAAATAGAGTACGTTATAAGAAATTAATTGGTCAGTTGGATATTCGAGAGCCAAAAACTCGTTAATTCAAAGATTCGTTTGAACCATTTTTTTTTTAGATTTTTCTATTTTGTTTGATTTTATTTTGACCGAACCTCATTTTGAAAAATTCATAGAATAATGAATTGAGGAAAAAGATATGACTGTACCGGCTACAAAAAAAGATCTTATGATAGTCAATATGGGTCCTCACCACCCATCAATGCATGGTGTTCTTCGACTGATTGTTACTCTCGATGGTGAAGATGTTATTGACTGTGAACCCATACTAGGTTATTTACACAGAGGAATGGAAAAAATTGCGGAAAACCGAACAATTGTACAATATTTGCCTTATGTAACGCGTTGGGATTATCTGGCTACTATGTTCACCGAAGCAATAACAGTAAATGCACCAGAACAATTGGGAAATATTCAAGTACCTCAAAGAGCCAGCTACATCAGAGTAATTATGCTAGAACTGAGTCGTATAGCTTCTCATTTGTTATGGCTTGGCCCTTTTATGGCAGATATTGGTGCACAGACTCCCTTTTTCTATATTTTCAGAGAAAGGGAATTGATATATGATCTATTTGAGGCTGCCACAGGTATGCGAATGATGCATAATTATTTTCGTATCGGAGGAGTAGCTGCTGATTTACCTCATGGCTGGATAGATAAGTGTTTGGATTTTTGCGATTATTTTTTAACAGGAATTGACGAATATCAAAAACTTATTACACAAAATCCCATTTTTTTGGAACGAGTTGAAGGAGTAGGCATTATTGGGGGAGAGGAAGCAATAAATTGGGGCTTATCGGGCCCAATGTTACGAGCTTCCGGAATCCAATGGGATCTTCGTAAAGTTGATCAATATGAGTGTTACAATGAATTCGATTGGGAAATCCAATGGCAAAAAGAAGGAGACTCATTAGCTCGTTATTTAGTACGAATCGGTGAAATGGCAGAATCCATAAAAATTATTCAACAGGCTCTAGAAGGAATTCCGGGGGGACCTTATGAAAATTTAGAAGTCCGACGCTTTGATAGAGCAAAAGATTCCGAATGGAATGATTTTGAATATAGATTCATTAGTAAAAAACCTTCGCCCAATTTTGAATTGTCAAAACAAGAACTTTACGTCAGAGTAGAAGCCCCAAAGGGGGAATTGGGCATTTTTATTATAGGAGATCAGAGTGTTTTCCCTTGGAGATGGAAAATTCGTCCGCCAGGTTTCATCAATTTGCAAATTTTGCCTCAGCTAGTTAAAAGAATGAAATTGGCTGATATCATGACGATACTAGGTAGTATAGATATTATTATGGGAGAAGTTGATCGTTGAAATGATAATTGATATAACAGAAGTACAAACTATCAATTCTTTTTCTGGATCGGAATTCTTAAAAGAGGGTTATGAACTTATATGGCTCTTTGTCCCGATTTTCATCCTGATATTTGGAATCATAATAGGTGTACTAGTAATTGTGTGGTTAGAAAGAGAAATATCCGCAGGGATACAACAACGTATTGGACCCGAATATGCCGGTCCGTTAGGAATTCTTCAAGCTTTAGCGGACGGCACCAAGCTACTTTTTAAAGAGGATCTCCTACCCTCTAGAGGGGATAGTCGTTTGTTCAGTGCCGGGCCAGCAATCGCGGTCATCTCTATTTTACTAAGTTATTTAGTAATTCCTTTTGGGTATCGCCTTGTTCTAGCCGATCTCAGTGTAGGTGTTTTCTTATGGATCGCCATTTCAAGTATTGCTCCTATTGGACTTCTTATGTCAGGATATGGGTCGAATAATAAATATTCTTTTTCGGGTGGTTTACGAGCTGCTGCTCAATCTATTAGTTATGAAATACCATTAACTCTATGTGTGTTAGCAATATCTCTACGTGTGATTCGTTAGAACATGAACTTTTCTTTATTTTTAGGAAATGGATTAAATGTGTTGAATAGATATAGTTATATAGTTATTTTTTTATTCATCATTCAGATTTAGGTCCATGGGTTAAACTAGATAGTCATATGAGTGAAACAAAACAGCTTATAAATTCGCAGTAAGAAAATGCACTCTCATTCCCTATGTACAAGAGTAAAGTGGAAGTAAACATAAGCAGTGTAAACTGTTTACCCCCAAGATTGAAATTGTTTGATTAGTCCTCATGTCTTGAAGCGGGTACAAAGGATCAACTGTATGGAGTTTCAACTAGAGTCTTGTACGTATTACCATATGGGAGATCAATCAAAAATGAGTAGACAAGTAGGAACACCAAGATACACAAAAGATTAGTAATAGAGATAATGTAAAGTCTCAAAAGAGGCATTTATGCATAAAATGAATCAAAATAAGGGCTTTAAGTTAGTAGAAATGATAAAGTAGTACTTCCTTATAAGATTCCGATCTAGAGTATACTCCTATTCACTGATTAAAGAAATTACTATCAAGAACGAATTAATCCTCTTTTTTAAGAGTACCCCCATTATTCTGAGAAACAAGAACAGGAACAAAAGAAATAGAATGCAATATCAATATATGAAATGGGAAAATAACTGAATAAAAAAATATCTTTAGTTATTCTTTCTTTACCGTATCCATGCGTATGAAATTCTTACAAAAATTCATGAATTAGCGGCTATTTCTTTCTTTTTCGTAATCTAATAAAAAAAGATGGGTCGAACTGTCTATTTACAAAAATGAGTATTTTATTATTGAAGTAATAAATTATTACTGAACAAAGAAAATTTATTTTTTTTTTTAAGAGAATGAGATTAATTCAAAAGCGCTTTTTTCTAGCAAACAGAATTACCTCGGTCTAATTTTTGACTCTCTCTCCAATCTATCTTTATTCTATTTTTCCAAAATAGATAATTAATGTTAATACCGGACTAGTCCTTATATTTATTTGTGGCCGTAGAGGAGCCGTATGAAACTGAGGTTTCATGTACGGTTCTGGAATAGCGACGGAAACTGTGATGTTATCGCCGACTATAATTATCTAATAGTTCAAGTACAGTTGATATAGTTGAGGCACAGTCAAAATATGGTTTTTGGGGGTGGAATCTGTGGCGTCAGCCTATAGGATTTATAGTTTTTTTAATTTCTTCTCTAGCAGAATGTGAGAGATTACCTTTTGATTTACCAGAAGCAGAGGAGGAATTAGTAGCAGGTTATCAAACCGAATATTCAGGTATCAAATATGGTTTGTTTTACGTCGCTTCTTATCTAAATTTATTAGTTTCTTCATTATTTGTAACAGTTCTTTACTTAGGGGGGTGGAATTTATCTCTCCCATACATATTTCTTCCTGCATTTTTCGGAATAAATAAAATAGGAGGGATCTTTGGAATGACAATTGGTATCTTCATTACATTAGCTAAAGCCTATTTGTTCCTGTTTATTTCTATCGCAACAAGATGGACTTTGCCTAGGATGAGAATGGACCAACTATTAAATCTTGGATGGAAATTTCTTTTACCTATTTCTCTAGGTAATCTATTATTGACAACTTCTTTCCAACTTGTTTCACTATAAATAACAGAATACATTAACGCTATTCTAGATTCATAACCTCTCTCAATCAAACAAGAGAAAGAAATATTAATTTCTTTATTTCATTGATATATACGATATGTTTCCTATGGTGACCGGATTCATGAATTATGGTCAACAAACAGTACGAGCTGCAAGGTATATTGGTCAAGGTTTTATTATTACCTTATCTCATGCAAATCGTTTGCCCGTAACTATTCAATATCCTTATGAAAAATCAATCACATCAGAGCGTTTCCGGGGTCGAATCCATTTTGAATTCGATAAATGTATTGCTTGTGAAGTATGTGTTCGTGTATGCCCTATAGATCTACCCGTTGTGGATTGGAGATTGGAAGCAGATATTAAAAAGAAACAATTGCTTAATTATAGTATTGATTTTGGGGTTTGTATATTTTGTGGTAACTGTGTCGAGTATTGTCCAACAAACTGTTTATCAATGACTGAAGAATATGAACTTTCGTCTTATGATCGCCACGAATTGAATTATAACCAAATTGCATTGGGTCGGTTACCAATATCAATAATAGGAGATTACACAATTCAAACAGTTATGAATTCAACTCAAATCAACAAAGAAAAGAATAAACCTCCTCATTCAAGGACAGTTACCAATTAGTAAGATCAGATCCCTTTTTTGATATATTTTATATATATTTATTTTATTTTTATATAAATATAAGATATAAATATAAGATATAAATATAAGATATAAATAGAATATATATATTATTGATATTATATTGATATTGATTTGATTGGCTATTTAAATTATAATTTATAATTAAATTTATAATTAAATAATAATATAAATAAATATAATAAAAAAATATAAATAAAAATAATATAAATTAAATAAATATTAAATATAAAAATATTAAAAAAAGAAAATATGAAATATAATATAAAAAATATAATTATAATATAATATAAAAATATAATATAAATTAGAATTATAAATATAAAATATATCTAAATACAAAATCTAAATACAAAAATTCACACTACATTAAAATTTAATTCAATTAGGGATATAGCCTATACAAGAAAAACCAAATAGGGTCACTTTTTTCCTGGATTATTCAAAAGGGTCATAAAAAATTTCAACTTATCTATTTTTATACATTATACATAATGGATTTAACTGGGACAACACATGATATTCTTGTAGTATTTCTGGGATCAGCTCTTATATTAGGGAGTCTAGGAGTAGTCTTATTTACCAATCCAATTTATTCTGCCTTTTCCTTGGGATTGGTTCTTGTTTGTATATCCTTATTCTATATTCTCTTGAACTCCTATTTTGTAGCTGCTGCACAGCTCCTTATTTATGTAGGAGCTATAAATGTCTTAATTATATTTGCTGTGATGTTTATGAAGGGGTCAGAATATTCCAATGATTTCTATCTTTGGACTGTGGGAGATGGGGTTACTTCGCTGGTTTGTACAAGTATTCTTTTTTTACTAATTACTACTATCTCAGATACATCATGGTATGGGATTATTTGGACTACAAAATCAAACCACATTATAGAGCAAGACCTTATAAGTAATGTTCAACAAATTGGGATTCATTTATCAACAGATTTTTTTCTTCCATTTGAACTCATTTCTATAATTCTTTTAGTTGCCTTGATAGGTGCAATTACTATGGCTCGTCAATAAAAAGAATTAGTCATTAATAAGTAGTAATAATATAATTTATATATAATATAATTTATACAATACATAAATATATTTAAATTTAATTAAATAAAATTTAAATTTTAATTAAATAATTTGAATTAAATATGAAATAAATATAATATAAATTATAAATACTTTATCTTTACTCATATGAATATGATTTATAAATATAAATATATTATAAATATAAATATATATTAAATATATATATATATATATGATATGAGATATGATTTATGATATGATTTATAAAATATGATTTATAAATACTTTAATACTTAGTATTATTTAATTAATACACTTAGTATTTTTGAATACTAAATACTTAGTATTCAAAAATACTTAAGATTAACACTCAAAAAATAGGCCTTTTTCTCTTGTGTTATTATTAGGACATTTCTTTCCCTTCAAATATTTTTTGATATTTATAGTTAATATATGAATGATATTAATCTAAGAGACTTATATATAAAATATAAGGTATTCAAAGGTATTTGATTCTAACCCTTTTATATCTTTTCTATCTTGAATGCTTTCTTTTGTCCTGGATTTTGCCCAGGAATTATGACTTTATGAAATTCTTATTTTAGTTTAGAAAAACTTAAAGCAATTGAATTGTTTAGTGAAATCAATTGAGATTGATAAGGAGTTAGTCAATGATGTTTGAGCATGTACTTTTTTTGAGTGCATATTTGTTTTCTATCGGTATTTATGGATTGATCACAAGTCGAAGCATGGTTAGAGCACTTATGTGTCTTGAGCTTATACTTAATTCGGTTAATATTAATCTTGTTACATTTTCTGATTTATTTGATAATCGACAATTAAAGGGAGATATTTTTTCGATCTTTGTTATAGCTATTGCAGCGGCTGAAGCGGCTATTGGTCTAGCTATTGTTTCGTCGATCTATCGTAACAGAAAATCAACGCGTATTAATCAATCAAATTTGTTGAATAAATAGTCCTAATGATATAATGAAATTGTAATAAATAATCACATTCATTTCATATAAAATTTTATACTATACTCATAATCATAATATAGAATAAAATAAAAAAAAAAAAAATGAAAACACATATCATATACTAATTACATATGCCGAGATAAAAAATACATCTATACAAACAAACCATATATTTATCATGTATAATTATATAATATGTATGTGTAATATTACTAAGTATGATATAATATATAATAATAAACTGAATCTGATTTTAAACTGACTGAATATGAATAGTAAATAATATATATACTAACTTAACTTAATTTGAAATGAAAATAATATTAATATAATAAATAAAAATAATAAGTATAATAGTTCATAATATTATGTTAATAATTTTATAGTTTATAATAAAATATGATTAATTAGTACTAACATAATTCATATTATTTATTTTAATAAATAATATTATTAATAAATAATATTATTTAAATTGAATTTATTTTATTATTTTAATAATTAATATTATTTAAATTAATATTATTTATTTTTATACTCGTACTCGCCGGTTTTTATAGTTTTATTTTATTAGTATTAGTTAGTATTAGCATGTAATATGGATAATTCATACCACTATGTTTGGTGAAATAGAAATCAAAGTCTCTTGGCTCTCTTCTCATGAACAGATCCAGAAATATAGAAATATATAGATTCTAAAAAAATTCTGGTAAACCACCGATTCGTCTGGTGTCTACAATATATGGATTTTTTTATTATTGATTTTACCAGATCGAAAAATTTTATGTTCAAAACTGAAGCTTATAGATCCAATGTCACATTCAGTAAAGATTTATGATACATGTATAGGGTGTACTCAATGTGTACGGGCCTGCCCTACGGATGTTTTGGAAATGATACCTTGGCAGGGATGTAAAGCTAAGCAAATTGCCTCCGCTCCAAGAACCGAGGACTGTGTAGGTTGTAAGAGATGTGAATCCGCCTGTCCAACAGATTTTTTGAGTGTCCGTGTTTATTTATGGCATGAGACAACTCGCAGTATGGCCCTAGCTTATTGATACGTTATAAAAAAATCCACTTGAATCATTTGATTCCTCTTTACTGACAAAAACCCGTGCTCAGAATAAAATAAAAAAAAAAATTATTGATATTGAGTACGGGTTTTTCTGGTCAAAGCGTATCTTGTCTTTACCACGAGTTATTTTCCTTGGTTAACAATAATTGTTGTTTTTCCTATATTCGCGGGCTCTTCCATTTTTATTCTCCCGCATAGGGGAAATAAGGTAGTTCGTTGGTATACCGTAGGTATATGTTTATTGGAACTTCTTATAACGACCTATGCATTCTGTTATCATTTTCAATTGGACGATCCGTTAATCCAATTAGAAGAAGATTTTAAATGGATAAATATTTTTGATTTTCACTGGAGACTGGGAATCGATGGACTTTCGATAGGACCTATTTTATTGACAGGATTTATCACTACTTTAGCTACTTTAGCGGCTTGGCCAGTTACTCAAGATTCTCGATTGTTTTATTTTCTGATGTTAGCAATGTACAGTGGTCAAATAGGATCATTTTCTTCTCGAGACCTTTTACTTTTTTTCATCATGTGGGAGTTAGAATTAATTCCTGTTTATTTACTTTTATCGATGTGGGGTGGGAAAAAACGTCTGTACTCGGCTACAAAGTTTATTTTATACACTGCGGGGGGTTCCATTTTTCTTTTAATAGGAGTTCTAGGTATGGGTTTATATGGTTCCAATGAACCAACATTAAATTTTGAAACATTAGCTAATCAATCGTATCCCGTAGCATTGGAAATAATATTATATTTTGGCTTCCTTATTGCTTATGCTGTCAAATCACCGATTATACCCCTACATACATGGTTACCAGATACCCATGGGGAAGCACATTACAGTACATGTATGCTTCTAGCCGGAATCTTATTAAAAATGGGAGCATATGGATTGATTCGGATCAATATGGAATTTCTATCCCACGCTCATTCCATATTTTCCCCATGGTTGGTAATAGTGGGAACGATACAAATAATTTATGCCGCTTCAACCTCTCTCGGTCAACGCAATTTAAAAAAGAGAATAGCCTATTCTTCCATTTCTCACATGGGTTTCACAATTATAGGAATTGGTTCGATAACCAACACAGGACTTAATGGAGCTATTTTACAATTACTCTCTCATGGATTTATTGGTGCTGCCCTTTTTTTCTTAGGGGGAACAAGTTGTGATAGAATACGTCTTGTTTATCTTGACGAAATGGGAGGGATATCTATTCCAATGCCAAAAATCTTTACTATGTTCAGCAGTTTCTCAATGGCTTCTCTTGCATTGCCTGGAATGAGTGGTTTTGTTGCGGAATCGGTAGTATTTTTTGGAATAATTACCAGTCCAAAATACCTTTTAATACCAAAAATACTAATTACTTTTGTAATGGCAATTGGAATGATATTAACTCCTATTTATTCATTATCTATGTCACGCCAGATGTTCTATGGATACAAGTTATTCAATCTTCCAAACTCTTTTTTTGTGGATTCTGGACCACGGGAACTATTTATTTCGATTTGTATCTTTTTACCCGTAATAGCGATTGGTCTGTATCCGGATTTGGTTATTTCATTATCAGTTGACAAGGTACAAGCTATTCTATCTAATTATTATGATAGGTAGTCTTCATGAATAAAACAGAAAGTCTTTATGTGAAGTGAGTTGGAATTGTAATGGTATACATTACATCTCAAGTTTTTTTGAGAACCGTTTCACTCAAAAAGTGAAACGGTTCTCAAAAAAACTTACACAAACTTTCTTTATCTGTGGGACGATTTTTTTTCAATAAGTTTATTCAATTAGATACTAAATTAAATTAGTATCTAAGTTAATATGAATGAACCATAACTATGCAGCCCTATTCCTAATAAATTAACCCCAAAATAGCATATCCAAATTATCAGAAATCCTATAGAAGCCGCAATTGCCGAATTCGCACCTTGCCAACTTTTGGTTGTTCTAGTATGTAAATAAATCGCGTATATGGTCCAAGTAATAAATGCCCAAGTTTCTTTGGGGTCCCAATTCCAATAGGATCCCCATGCCTCATTAGCCCATACTGCTCCTGAGAGAATACCCATAGTTAAAAAAGTAAACCCTAGACTAATGACACGAGAACTCCAATAATCCAATCTTTGTATCAATTGATATTTGTAATAATTTTTAAAATTTAAAGAAGAAAAAGAAGTATTTTGTAAAACATTTCTGTTTTCATTCACACATTCGATCTCACTAAAGAAAAATGACCTAATTACAAAATTTTTGTTTTTACCAAAACTTTCGATATTTTTTCGAAATGTAATGACTAGAAGAGCAATTGCAAATAAGGATCCAACTAAGAGAGCTGCATAACTCAATAACATCATACTTACATGCATCATTAACCAATGGGACCGTAGAGCAGGTACTAATATTGCGGATTGATGCATTTCCGTTGAAAGACCCGAAGTGGCAAAGCCTTGAGTAAAAATAGCACTTGGCGTGGTTATTGCGCTTAAATCGTTTTTATTCATATGATTCCATATTTTAGGAATCATATGAATTATAGCGAAACTCCACGAAAGGAACATTAATGATTCATATAAATTACTTAATGGGAAATGTCCCGAATAAATCCAACGAATAACTAATAATCCTGTTATCGACAAAAAAGTAGCTATCATCCCCTTTTCCGACGAATCATATAATCCCACCTTTTTGCGGACTAAAAAGGTCATCAAATGAATTGTAATTACAATTGAAATGATCGAAAAAGAGATATGATTTAATATATGTTCTAAAGTTACAAATATCATAAAAGAAGGAGTCCAATTACATACAATACAGAATTAAAATCGGGAATTAAATAAATTCTAAAATTCTATACTATATAGGATATATAATACATAGAATATATAATACTATATAGGATATATAATACTATATAGGATATATAATGTTATTTTTAGAGATGCCGCCACTCGGACTCGAACCGAGATGCTCTAGCACTGCTTCCTAAGAGCAGCGTGTCTACCGATTTCACCATGGCGGCTTGCTTGAAATAATAATAGCTCATTCATCTTGAATCGTCGAGACTCAAGATTTAATGTAATATTTTAAAATTGAAATTTTTTATTTTATTTGTTTAAATTTTCATTTATTTTTTTTTTTTTTTTTTTTATTTACATATTATCTAACTCGGTATCGGTATCATTAAATTTTATTATTAATTTATTCCTTGTTGTGTATAACATTTATGGGAGGATTTACCCAAACAAATCAATTAGGTATTGGACTAGACATATAACAAAAAAGAGTTGCAATCTCTATTGTAATTTACTTTTCATTTTCACAAAAAATATATATTTTAAAATAAATGCACTTTTTGTAAAAAGTTAGTGTCATAAGTCAAAATTACCATTTCGCGAAATTTGAGTATAATGAAAAAAGAAAACGAAACCTCGTATATAATTTTTCTATTTTTTCATTTAAATGAAAAAATAGAAAAATTATAATAGTTAATAATAGTTAAAGCCAGTATAGTTATAATAGACAGAGAAAATCTTCTTCTACATATCACAACAGTTAGTTCTAGCTCATATTGAATTGAAGAATTTTAAACAAAACAAAAATGAATTTAATGCGACCCACTCGTCTTATAAAATAAATGAAAGTTTAAATTTTATTATTTTGACTGTGTCAATTCAGATTAGTCCAAGGCCTTATTACTTGTTTGTCGCACAAAAAAACTTTTTGAATGTCCTGTGGATACTGATTTAGCTAAAGAAAAAGCCTTTAGCGCTGCCAAATATCCTTTTTTCTTCCAAATACTTTTACGAATACGTTTTTTTGACATAGAAGTACGTTTTTTTGGAACTGCCATTCAAAAATAAAGAGTTAGTCATTTTTATCATTGGATGTGAAAGACATGTATTGTTCAAAAGGGATCGATCCTTCTTCATTATTTATTATCTGTATTTTACTTAACTTATTATATAGATAAAAGAGAAAAATGTTTCATAACAAAATAGTTTCTTACCTAACAAGCAAAAAATATATTATTGATTATTGATTTTGTTTTTTGCATATCACATGTAGTCTTTGTACTAGAAAAGCAAATTTCTTTTGATAATAATCTTTTCTTATTCTAGTTTATTTTATGTTATGCTTTTTTTTTGTATCTCTATTACATACAAATACAATCTTCAAATCAAGAAAGAGCTAGTATTGATTGTTTATTTATTTTATAGCCCCATCTGAATCTGTGTTTACGGTATCTATTATCACTAAAAATAAGTTGATTGCCACTCAAAAAGAACAAAAAAGTTTCCAACTCATATTTGATTTTGGTCTGTTATTTTTATAACATATTTTTTAAAAAATAAACAAAAATCTTTACCCATCTCCTTATAAAATTGAAAATGATTTCAATTTATTTTCATAGAAAATAAAATTGATCAATTTCAGAGCGGAGTGCCTATTCCTAATTTAAATATAAATATTAAATTACTATATATTATATAATATACTATACTATTATTAATTTATTAATTTAATATTAAAAATTTAATATTAAAAATATAAAACTACTAAATATATAATATAAAAAAAACTACTATAGCCATATATAAAGTAATTAATATAAAGTAATTAATTTTAATATTATCTAGTAATACCTTGTTTAAATTCTATACCAAATAAGAAATATTATAGGATTCTATTTACAATAAGCATAATCCGATTGAATTCAAATTAAATCAGTTCCGCAGTGAATTAGATAATTACTTTTAATATTTTAACTATACTATTTAACTATACTATATATAATAGATATAGATTAATAGATAATAAATAAAATAATAGATTAATAGATAATAAATAAAAAGTTCCTTTTTTTTTTTTTTTCTGTTATTAGCAGATACTGGATCCATATCTGAACCAAGTGCTTTCTTTAAAACGGTAGAATAATTAAAAATTTGATATTTTTTTGATCTTAATTTAAATTAAAAAAATAAATTATCTTTCTTTAGTGAATAACTGGGTAATAACTTTTTTACCTGCTCATTTAGTCATATCATTTGATCAAACGAATTGGAGCTTTTTGAATTATTTAATTATTTAATAATAGATGGGATATATGGGAAAAATCAGATCAATTAAGAATTCCAATCTTTGAGTTTTTCATAATTTTTTTGCTGATTTCTTTTATTTATTCTTGTTCTTTCCGAAATAGAAATAGATAAGAGTTGGTGAATCGGAAACAATTACAATCAAATTAATAAGAAAAAATATTTTGAAATTGCTTTCTTATGGAACATACATATCAATATGCATGGATAATACCTTTTCTTCCACTCCCTGTTACTATGTCAATAGGACTTGGACTTCTACTTGTTCCAACAGCAACAAAAAATATTCGTCGTATGTGGGCTTTTCCTAGTGTTTTACTGCTAAGTATAGCTATGTTGTTTTCGGTCAATTTGTCTTTTCAACAAATAAATGGAAGTCTTATTTATCAATATCTATGGTCTTGGACCATCAATAATGATTTTTCCTTAGAGTTCGGATACTTTATTGATCCGCTTACTTCTATAATGTTAATATTAATCACTACTGTTGGAATTATGGTTCTTATTTATAGTGACAATTATATGTCTCATGATCAAGGATATTTGAGATTTTTTGCTTATATGAGTTTTTTCAATGCTTCAATGTTGGGATTAGTTACTAGTTCCAATTTGATACAAATTTATATTTTTTGGGAGTTGGTAGGAATGTGTTCGTATTTTTTGATAGGTTTTTGGTTTACACGACCAATTGCAGCAAGCGCTTGCCAAAAAGCTTTTGTAACCAATCGTGTAGGGGATTTTTGTTTGTTATTGGGAATCTTAGGTTTTTATTGGATAACTGGAAGTTTTGAATTTCGGGATTTGTTCGAAACATTTAATAAGTTGATTCATAATAATGAGGTTCATTTTTTATTTGCTACTCTGTGTGCCTTCCTATTATTCCTCGGTGCAGTTGCTAAATCTGCGCAATTCCCTCTTCACATATGGTTACCCGATGCCATGGAGGGGCCTACCCCCATTTCGGCTCTTATACATGCTGCTACTATGGTAGCGGCGGGAATTTTTCTTGTGGCTCGGCTTCTTCCTCTTTTCACAAACATACCTTACATAATGAATCTCATTTCTTTGATAGGTGTAATAACACTATTATTAGGAGCTACTTTGGCTCTTGCTCAAAGAGATATTAAAAGAAGTTTAGCCTATTCTACAATGTCTCAATTGGGTTATATGATGTTAGCCCTAGGGCTAGGTTCTTATCGAGCTGCTTTATTTCATTTGATTACCCATGCCTATTCGAAAGCATTATTGTTTTTGGGGTCCGGATCCATTATTCATTCAATGGAACCCCTTGTTGGATATTCACCCGAAAAAAGTCAGAATATGGTTTTTATGGGCGGTTTAACAAGATATGTTCCAATTACAAGAACTGCGTTTTTATTAGGTACACTTTCTCTTTGTGGTATTCCACCTCTTGCTTGTTTTTGGTCCAAAGATGAAATTCTTAGCGAAAGTTGGTTGTATTCACCAATTTTCGCAGTAATAGCTTGTTTTACAGCAGGACTAACCGCATTTTATATGTTTCGGGTGTATTTACTTACCTTTGAAGGGTATTTACATGTTAATTTTCAAAATTATAGCGTAGCTCAAAATAACTCATTATATTCAATATCTTTATGGGGAAAAGAAGTACCTAAGGCGATCAACAAAAATTTACTTTTCTCAACGACAATGAATAATAATGAAAGTGTTTATTTTTTTTCTAAAAATACATATCAATTTGATGGGAATGTCAAAAATCAGATGCGATACTTTACTACTCGCTTTTTAAAAAAATATACTTCTATGTATCCCCACGAATCGGACAATACTATGTTATTTCCTTTGCTTATATTAGTAGTATTTACTCTGTTTGTTGGATTCATAGGAATTGCTTTTGGTCAAGGGGAAACAGATTTTGATCTATTGTCGAAATGGTTGGCTCCATCGAAAAATCTTTTACATCAAAATTCGGATTATTCCATAGACTGGTATAAATTTTTGACAAATGCATCTTTTTCAGTAAGTATAGCATTTTTCGGAATATTTGTAGCATTCATTTTTTATGGGTCCGCTTATTCATCTTTCAAAAATTTGTACTTAATCAATTCATTTGTTAAAATAGGTCCTAAAAGAGCTTTTTTGGACCAAATAGTAA